AGAATCTCCGTTCCAGAACCGTACGTGAGATTTTCATCTCATACGGCTCCTCCCTTATGTGCATAATGAAAATAATACTATAGAATAAAAAAAGGAGTCAAATATTCTCATTATGAACTGAGCGGGTCTAGTGTTTTTACAAGAAATCTCTAGCCAACCTTTCTGCAAAAGATCTTTTCTTAACATCAAGCATGCTGATACTAGATAAAAATATTAAGTTAACTCCAACAATTTCTTTGTCCTCAATCTTTCTTAATCTCTCGGAATTAGTCACTTCAACAGTCTTCGATGGTTATACGGGTATCCAAAGTACGAACGAGATGGATGTTTGTTGTCCCAACCATTCTTCTTAGTTCCGATCCCAAACAAGAAAAAAGGAGATAATTTCTAACAAAGTTTTCATGTTGTTGATTCCTAGGCGTAGTGCTTCTTCCTCTATGCTGACTCTAGGTACTAGTGGGGTAGGGTTAACCTTGCAATACGCAACCCCATAGACCTTAGTGTAACCTTTCGTTCAATGCTAGAATTGGCAATTGAAGCATCTGAGGCTGCATTAATCGGGGATACCCGACAGAAGGAATTGTTTTATTTATATTAGAAACTTCACCTTCAACAAGCGTAGAGTCGAGTTCTTTCAAATCTTTCTATCCCGACTAATGTGTCTTTCTCCTAAGACTTGAAGCGATAAATAAATAAAAATCAAACCACACCATCTCTGTAATAAGTAAATGCCTCCTTTTCTCCCGAAGTTGTCGGAATTATTCGTAATAAGATATTGGCTACAATTGAAAAGGTCTTATCAATAAAATTTCCAGTTATCCGGGATCTAGGCATAGGTAGCAATCCATTTTTTAATGTCTTTTAATTACCTCTCATGAGAAAACGATCCCACAAAAAAGCAGTTCTACAGTACAAAATAACATAAAAACAGACTGAATTAAAAAAAAAGATAGACTGAGCATTTGAGACGTTCCAATCCAATGATTTAAACTGATAGAAATAATATAAATATCAAAAAAGGACGGAAGGGCCTGTTTTACAAACACAAATATCTATCGATCGTTATTGTTTTTAATCTTTATTTAACTTTAACAAAGAGTTTGTCATAAAAAAAAAAAAAATATCTTTATCTCCCAATTTCGAAGGAAAGTTCTTTATTTGAATTTGATTCAAAATTTTCTTTTTTTTATAGTTCGAATTGATTGTACATACCATATTTACTCAACAATCTAATACGAATGATTCGCGATTCACTCAGTTTCTGGGACATAATCATTATGTAGGAGAGATGGCCGAGTGGTTCAAGGCGTAGCATTGGAACTGCTATGTAGGCTTTTGTTTACCGAGGGTTCGAATCCCTCTCTTTCCGTCCCTTCACTTAATTTATCAATATTATACTGATCGCAATGTATCAAATCCCATAACCACATAACAATGGATACCTTTATTCCAACAGTTAGACCTTTCCTTTATATAGAGTCTCTATTCCTAATTTCTGCGTTACATAAAAGAAAATCCTGCAAAAAATGGAAAGGAATGAAAATATCCCTATCGTTCTACGACATATTAATGGGAGAAAAATCCCCCGATCAAACCGGTTTCTTTACTTGGGCGATAGGAGACAAAATTTTCCGAACTCTTGTTATTTTAGTTCGGGTTAAGTCTGACGAGAATAATATTCGACTACTAGCAATTCATTTATTTTCAAGCCGACCCATTTGCTATCTATTATTTGATTGACCAATCCTTTATATTGAAATGGGTGAAGAGTCAAATATTTTGGCAATTCCTCCTGGGGGGCTGAATCGAGATAATTTTTAATCATAGCTCTAGATTTTTGTTCATCCCTCGCTGTAATAGCATCTCGGGGTTTGCAGCGATAACTTGGTATATCTACTATACGACCATTAACTAAAATATGTCTATGATTAACTAATTGGCGGGCTCGAGGAATCGTTGACGCCATACCCAATCGAAAAAGGATGTTATCCAACCGCATTTCAAGTAATTGTAGTAAAACCCGACCTGTTGAACCTTTGGCTTTTGCGGCGATACGAACGTATTTAAGTAATTGTCGTTCTGTAAGACCATAATGAAAACGCAATTTTTGTTTTTCTTCTAAACGAATACGATATTGAGATTTTTTACCCGAGCGTGATTGATTTCTAAGATCGCTCCCGGCTCTAGGCTTTTTACTAGTTAGTCCCGGTAAAGCCCCCAGACGGCGTATTTTTTTGAAACGAGGCCCTCGGTAACGTGCCATAAAAACTCCTTGTTTTCCTTATTTTTTTTTGTTGAATTTTCAGAAACCTAAATTAAAACTGAACTAAATTGAACTAACGGATCAATAACTATGATAAATAAATAAATATGATAAATGAAGGAAAATCTACTGAAATAGTAGACTACAAAGAATTATGAGATGGATTGTATCCATATCCGGACATTATTATATATATACCAAAAATGTATATAGAAAAAATATATACCAATAATATATATAGAAAGCAAAGGGGTCCTTTTCTTGTTCTTGCTTTGTTCTGCAGAGATTTAACTACTCTAAGTTTTGTTCCTAATTAGGAGTTCTTACCACATAAGAATCGTTCACCCTTGGAAAAAAGGGAAAAGCATCCAAATCCATATTCTTTGATTTCAAAAAAACACGTGTAAAAAATCAAACAAATAGAGAAAAGCCGGCTATCGGAGTCGAACCGATGACCATCGCATTACAAATGCGATGCTCTAACCTCTGAGCTAAGCGGGCTCACATAACAGAAATTGTACATGCATAGGAATTTAATAAACTAATGGAATCTTGGCTATTAACTTTTTATTCTTTTTTTTTCGATATTCATATTAATTAATTCATATTAATTATGAATAACGAAAAAAAAAAAAAAGAATCGATCCTTCAAGTATTCAAAATTGCACGAGAAAAAATGAGAGTAAGAGAAATATATATAATAAATGTGTTCTATATACATCTATATTGAATTGCGGATAGAGAAATGATAGAATCCTTTCTGATTAGACTAAATAAGGGTCTCCGCTAGAGATGAAAGAAGATAGACAAGAAATAAAAAAAGGCTTTTTATAGGAATCACTATCTAATGACTTCAACAGTTCCAGTAGAATACAAATGAAAAAGGGGGATAATAATAAGATCTTAATCTCAAAGCAAAAAAGGGGATATGGCGAAATTGGTAGACGCTACGGACTTAATTGGATTGAGCCTTGGTATGGAAACTTACTAAGTGATAACTTTCAAATTCAGAGAAACCCTGGAATTAAAAATGGGCAATCCTGAGCCAAATCCTGTTTTCCGAAAACAAAAAAAGTTTCATAAAGACAGAAAAAAAAGGAAGGATAGGTGCAGAGACTCAATGGAAGCTGTTCTAATAAATGAGGTTGACTGCGTTGCATTAGTAAAGTAAACCTTCTGTCAAAACCCCAGAAAGGATAAAGAAAGTAAAGTATAACCATATATACATAGTAATAAAATACTATCTCAAATCTCAAATGATTAATAGGGCCGTGAATCCATAATCCATATTCATATTTTTTTTTATCTTTAATCCATTCCATTTTTTTTTATCTTTAATTTCTTTTTTATCTTTATATATATTTTATATATAAATATATAAAAAAAAAATAATAATTGACTTGATTCCAAATTGAGGAAAGGATTGAATATTAATTCATCAAACCATTCACTTCATAGTCTGATAGATAACTGACTAATCGGACGAGAATAAAGATAGAGTCCCATTCTACCTGTCAATATCGACAACAAGGCAATTTATAGTAAGAGGAAAATCCGTCGACTTTAGAAATCGTGAGGGTTCAAGTCCCTCTATCCCCAAAAAAGGACGGCTCGGCTCCTTAATTATTTTTATCCCATTCTCTCTTTTAGTTAACGGTTCAAATTTCGTTATCTTTCTCATTCATTCCATTCTTTGACAAAGATATTTGGGCTGTATTTTTTTTTCACAAATCTATAGATATCATACACCTACAAATGCCCATCTTTGAGCAAAACAAGAAATTCCAATTCATTGGAAATTGGAATGATTAACAATCCAAATCATTAGTCGAATTGAAATTTACGAAGTTCTTTTTTTTTAAGATACAAAAAATTTCAGGTCTGGATAAGCCTTTAGAATATTTTTAGAATATTTTTTCGTCTTTTTAAAATTGACTTTGTTAATTCACATAGACCAAAATTTTTTACTAAAATTTAGTAAAATGAGTAAGACGACGTGGCTAAAATGGTTGGGCAAAACGGTCGGGATAGCTCAGTTGGTAGAGCAGAGGACTGAAAATCCTCGTGTCACCAGTTCAAATCTGGTTCCTGGCACATGATTAATTTGTGTATAAGTATCCATTCTACAATTTAATGAAATTTCGATCTGATATAGGTCAACATAGATATTCAGTAATGGTATGGACCATACATGATATATACTTAACTTATCCATCTAGATATATAGCCTTTCTCGATCTAGATGAATAAAGAGTTTTTATTAGAAAAGTTTATGTTATAAAATATGTACAAAAAATTCGATTATCTTTCCTCGTCTTTTTTATTTTCATTTTATTTTTTCATAATGTGTCTCCTCTCGGTCAAAAAGAATGTTAATACTTCATTTAATACGTCATATAGATTCGAAAGATTAAAATAACATTAGTTAGTTAAAAAACCGAAAAGTCTAGTCTATAGGAGTTGACGAGTGAAAATCTCCAAGCTTCATCTTAGGTAGAGTATAAATAGAATCCGATCCTCTTTCAGTTCTTTGTGTTTATTTTCTTTCATCTTCTATTTCTTCATTCCCTTCTATGTTATGTGACTTTCTATTGCTCATCTAAAGGCTTTGTGCGGTACAAAGTTCATCATGCAGAATTTGTTTAGGTCATCGGCTCGCCCGAAATAAATATCTTCCAAATTTGAGAATTCATTGAATCCATAATTGTATTTTTTTTTAGTCTATCCATACGAATAT